AGGATAGAATCCAAATCCATCATAAGGTCCCTAATTAGACAATGGAATTCTGTCTGCTATATATTAATTATAATTTATATTTATTATAATTATTAATTATAATAAAGTGCTTCTGAACTGATCTTATCTTTTCAAAATTTTAAAATTTCCTTTGTTGGGGTAATAACTTAATTTTTGAATAAAATATTTCTTGCAGCAATATCAATAAATATTTCAACCTAGCATTTTCGATTACGAAAAAATTATACATTGCATTAGTTCACGAATCATTACAAGAGTTCTATCTCTCTAAAAAAATATCTTTTTGTAGTGCAATTAAATTCTTTTTTTTTTTCATTCCTATTCTTCTTTCTTAAAAAGGGAATTTTCATTTTAATATTTAAATAAAGGATTACTTCGTTCTTAATAGTTATTTACTTAGTCGGTGGATAGGAGCATACTCTGGATCGGAATCGTGGGGAGTACTCCTTCATCATTTCTACCAATTTAAAGCCCCAATTAGAATCCCTTTTATGCAGTATGCACAGAAAAATCCTGTTGAATAACGTACATAATCTCTATTACGAATCCTTTGTGTACCTTGGTATTCCTAACCATCCACTCGTTTTTGATCAAAAATCCTCTTTAGGGTAATATATATATTTATATGGTAATATCTAAATAGATAGTAAAATCCCCATACATAAAGTTAATCTTTTGAACCCGCTTCAAGTCATGATGACTAATCAACCAATCTTGGGGTAAACAGTCGCTAATCCTTATGTTTACTTTGACTTAACTCTTGTACATAGGAAATGAGACTCAAAAAATTTTTACTGCAAATTTATAAGCCGTTTTTTTCACTCATATAACTTAGCTGTTTTAGTTCATCAACCTGAATGATGAATAAAAAAATTAAAATATATATTCAACTCACGAAACTTCCTTCCTAGAAAGAAATAGAGAAAATATATGTCTCAACGAATCACACGTAGAGATATTGATAACACGCATAGAGTTAATGGTATTTCATAACTAATTGATTGAGCAGCAGCTCGTAAACCACCTAAAAAGGAATATTTATTATTTGATCCATAGCCTGACATAAGAAGGCCAACGGGAGCAATACTTGAAATAGCAATCCATAAAAAAACACCGATACTGAGATCGGCTAGAACAAGGTGATAACCAAAAGGAATTACTAAATAACTTAGTAGAATTGATGTAACTGCTATAGATGGTCCGATACTGAATAAATAAGTATCTCCTCTCGATGGGAGAAGATTCTCTTTAAAAAGCAATTTTGTACCATCTGCTAAAGCTTGAAGAATTCCCAAAGGGCCGGCGTATTCAGGTCCAATCCGTTGTTGTATCCCTGCAGATATTTCTCTTTCTAACCAAACAATTACTAGTACCCCTATTGTGATTCCTAATACAGGAGTAAAAATAGGGACAAGCGCCCATATGATCCCATATACCTCTTTTAAGGATTCCAATCTAAAAAAAGAATTGATAGCTTGTATTTCTGTTGTATCTATTATCATTTTAACGATCCACTTCTCCCATAATGATATCTATGCTACCTAGTATCGTCATAATATCAGCCAATTTCATCCTTTTAACTAACTGCGGGAGGATTTGCAAATTGATAAAACCAGGCGGTCGGATTTTCCATCTCCAAGGAAAAACACTCCTATCTCCTATCAGAAAAATCCCCAATTCTCCCTTTGGTGCTTCTACTCTCACATAAAGTTCTTGCTTTGATAATTCAAAAGTTGGAGAAGGTTTTTTACTGATGAATCGATAGTCAAAATCATTCCATTCCGAATCCCGTAGTTTATCAAAACGCCGGATTTCTAAATTCTCATAGGGTCCCCCCGGAATTCCTTCTAAAGCCTGTTGAATAATTTTTATGGATTCTCTCATTTCACGGATTCGTACTAAATAACGAGCTAATGAATCCCCCTCTTTTTGCCATTGGACCCCCCAATCAAATTCGTCGTAAGACTCATAATGATCCACTTTACGAAGATCCCATTGTACTCCGGAAGCTCGTAGCATTGGTCCTGATAAACCCCAATTTATTGCCTCCTCTCCGCCAATAATGCCTACTCCTTCAACTCGTTCTAAAAAAATAGGATTCCGTGTAATAAGCTTTTGATATTCAGTAACCCTTGTTAAAAAAAAATCACAAAAATCCAAACATTTATCTATCCATCCATGAGGTAAATCAGCAGCTACTCCTCCGATCCGAAAAAAATTATGCATCATTCGCATACCGGTGGCAGCTTCGAATAGGTCATATATCAACTCTCTTTCTCTAAAAATATAGAAGAAAGGGGTTTGTGCGCCAATATCTGCCATAAAGGGGCCAAGCCATAACAAATGTGAAGCTATACGACTTAACTCCAACATAATAATTCTGATATAGCTAGCCCTTTTAGGTACTTGAATATTTCCTAACTGTTCTGGTGCATTTACAGTTATTGCTTCTGTGAACATAGTAGCTAAATAATCCCAACGTGTTACATAAGGTAAATATTGTATAATTGTTCGGTTTTCCGCAATTTTTTCCATCCCTCTATGTAAATAACCCAATATTGGTTCGCAGTCAATAACATCTTCACCATCTAGAGTAACAATGAGTCGAAGAACGCCGTGCATTGATGGGTGCTGAGGACCCAGATTTACTATCATAAGGTCATTTCGTGTAGCAGGTACAGTCATAGGTTTTTTTCCGATTCAGTTTTCCATGAATTGCTGAAAGTGAAAAGAAGTTTATCAAAATTGAAGTAAAAAGTTCAAAAAGACTCTTCAAATTTCAAATTATCGAATTTTTTTTTTTCGAATATCCAACCGAATAATTAATTCGTTATAACGTACGCTATTTTTTTTTAACAAATAAGCCAATAGCCGTTGGCGCTTTCCTAGAATTTTACGTAGGCCTCTCTGAGATAAATAGTCTTTTTTGTGCAATTCCAAATGTGAAGTAAGTTTTCGTATCCTATTGGTGAAATTGACTACTTGGAATTCAGTAGACCCCTTGTTATCTTTGTTTTCCTTTTTCAAAATAATTTCACTGAATGGATTTTTTATCATAAAAGAATTTCCTCCTTCCCTTTTTACATATATTATATTAATTTTTTTGATCAGTAATAATAATAATACCGGTTATTTTTATTGTTTATATAGTGGACACAATAATCTTAATTTCTTTATGGGCTTCCGATTTTATCAATTAAAACGAATCAATAAAGATTTGAATTTGATTCGAGTAAGGATAAAAAGGGGAATAGTGCGTTTTTACACTGACAAACGCGAATAATTTAGACGTAAAATTACGAATATTCCGTTGATTCGTTTATAGATTTTATACTAATTAATTGGATACGTCATTGAGTTATTATGATAATATCGTATCATAGACTGCGCTATAAGACAGGTGCAGCTGGTTGCTTTCATATATGGCACAGAATATATAGTAATATAGTAAAAATGGACCATCAACGGATTTTAAATCGTGGATGTATCCTTAACATACTGAAATTGCTTCCATTATTGGTATCAAACCAATAGCGATTCATACAAGCTAAGTCTTCTACTCGATAATTAGGCCAAAGAAAGACCTTTAATTTAATTAATTCGTTTTTATCTTTATTAAGGCATTTACTTTCATCCAAAAAGGGACTACCGCTTTTTATGTTCTTCTTGGTATAAAAGACTCGATTTATATTGACACCTTTCCTATTCTTTGAATTTAAATAAATTAAAATTCTCAATTCTCTACGACGTCTAGCCGATAAAATTTTTTCAGGAACAAGAAAATCATAATGGTTTTTGTCTCTATTTTCAGTTTCTCTTTGATATCTTGGGGTGGATTCATCAAACTTTTTCTTATCAATATATTTTTGTTCTCGGTATCTTTGATTGGTTTTGTACTTACTCTTATGAATCAATGAAATACCTAGGGTTTGATACATAATAAACTGTCCGTCTTTTTTTACAGACAAGCGTATGGGTTCGATAATAAATACCCCCCGTTTCATCAATTCTCTAAGAGTTAAACTCCTTCGAATTAGCATTGTATCCATACTTATTTCTTTGTTTTGGATAGACGATAAAGTAATATTTCTTGGATTTTTCAGTCCAAGCAAGAGACAACCTACCTTGATATGATTGATCATTTTTTGATTTAAACCATCATTGTATTTCAATTGAAAAAGCAAATGCCTATTCATCAAGATATTGAGTTCTACTCTCATGTTATTTTTGTTCTTGTATTGTTTTTTCGTTTTAACCTCTTTCAAAACCAATTTTTCATAATCTTCTTCAATAGCTTTTTGTTGATTTGAAAGAACGGATACGTAATTTCCGCGGTTTTGTGCATCTGATCCAGGATCTCTTCGGTCTACCTGTTCTTTTTCTTCTTGATTTCGATTCTTTAATTCAAAATCTTTTTTTTTTTCATTTGATGGTCTAAAAAAATTCCAGTTTAGCTTTCCCTTGATGTTTTTATTGTCACTACCATTTTCAATTTTTTTAAAATTGAAAAGAAGTAATTTGCTTGGTATAATCCACGGCTTTTTTTTGTATACATTAGAAAGTAGCACAAATTCTGGGAAGAACCAAAGTTCCAGATCCGATATGTGGCGATTTAGTATTTTTTCATTCATTTCCATCCAATCAAAAAAGTATTTTTTCTGATTGATCGGATTTTTTTCTAAATCTTGATAAAGCATAAGATAAAAAAGATCATTCTTATGAATTTTATTGATTTTTTGGTAATTCTTATTTCCAATTTTAGTATTTTTATTACTGTTACTGCTGGGATCCATTTTGATCCAGGCCTCAATATCTACTTTTTCTCTTACAAAAAGATTGATAATTTGCCAATCAAAATATTTTCTATCTGGATTTTTTTCCATATACATAATATAACCCTTTCCTCGATAATTTTTTATAGGAATATCCGTCATAAGGAATTTTTTTTTATGTGTGGTATAATTATAATAAATTCTTTGGTTGTTATTTACTTCTAAAGGGGATCCATAAATAATATATGAGTCTGTCCTCTTTTCATAATTAATAGATTTATATGATAAAAGGGCATATCTACAGTATTTTTCAAAATTATCTTTTTTATTTGGGTTTGGTAGTGAATATACTTCAAAAGAATTTTGTTTTTTGTAATAAAGTAATCGGTTTTTTGAATCCCATTTTGTTAAATCTTTTTTTTGAGTTATACGGCGTTGGTTGATTATATTTCGCCATTTTTGCTGTATTAATCCAGACCATCTAATTTGAGATAAGTTGTATTGATTATGACCTCTTAACCAGTTTTTCCATTGATTCGTTCTCGAACTTGGAACTTTTGTCTGTTCTAATTCGGAATCCAATATTCCCTGTGTTCCAAAAGAATCCTTTATGTCTTTTTTAAGACAAAAAGACGTTTCATGATATTCAAGAACAGATCTTAATTTTAAAAAATTAATAACTCGGATTTGTGATAATTTGTAAAAAACATATGCTTGCGACAAGGAGGATAAGTCAAAAGAAATATGTAAATTTTTTTTACTATTACTAATATTAGAAAATACCTTTTTTACAGTTGAAATAAAGTAAATTGTATTTTTATTTGTTTTATTAAGTTTTTCTTGCTTTGTTTCATTATTGTAAATGTATTTATATTTCTCAATAATTTTTTTTGTTGATTCAAGAATAAGTTGTATATACATTCTAGCAATATTAATGATATATAGAAAGATATCTATATTTATTTTTTCAATGCAAATTTTTAGAAAACTTTGTAATTTATAGATTAATCGATTTCTTTTTAATATTTGCCAAATATCTTTTGGCGATTCTACATTATAACTTGTTTTATTAGGATTACTAGTTATTTGTGAAGTTCCCCCCTTTTTTTCTTTTGTAATATTCTTAAGTTTCTTTCTGATTTTGCTTGTTCTATCAGTTATATTTTTTATTTTTTTTTCTCTTAGTGAAAAATTTGTCCAATCTGTAGATCTAATTTTATTAAACGAGTCGTCTATTATCTGATTGTTGATTATATAACTCTTTTCTTGGTTAGTTTCACCGAATTCATAGACTTTTTTCAATCTAAATAATAGAGTTGAATTTACTTTTGAGACTTCTTTTTTTATTCTTTTTATAAATGGAACTAAGCCGTTTTTGATGAAACCGCTTTCTCCTTTTGTTTCTTTTGAGTCTTGTAGAAAATTTTTTGTTTTTATTTTAAAAAGAACTAGAAAATCCTTAAAAATAAAAATGGGTTCAAAAAAGGAAGGTCTTTCTCTGGGGGGTCCAAAGGGAAGGTCGGTTTCCATTCCAGCTGCCGTTAAAAAAAAAGAATTAACCCCTTTTTGCTCTTTCTTTAAATCTCTATAAGAGGGCCGTAACTTAGGTTTAGATCTATACCAACGTTTTAAAGAGAAGGGAAATATTATTTTTATCTGAATACCCTCTCTTAACCAATTTTCGGGAAGTTCGTTTTCTGATAGTTGAACACCGTTATAGGTACATTTAATATGCTTTTCTCTTTTCCATTCTAGAAAATCCTCATCCCACTCAGGGGGTTGGAATAATAATATACGCCCAATATTTTTAACTATTATCAGCGAAACTAATAGAATATATTTTCTAAATATCGATTGCATTATTAATAGGAGACTTCGTGTTGTTTGCGAAAATGGAACGGAATCCCAGATTTCCGGCAGTTCTATCCGCACTTTTTTTTGTATTTTGTTGTTTTCTTTTTTCTCTCTTACTTTTGTCTGTTCTTCTGTATAATCTTGTAATTCTATGGGAGGAATAGAATTTCGAAAAATGAGTTTCATCAGTTCGGAGATATCAAAAGGGGAGTCTTTTTTTCTTCTGTCCAAAAAAATAGGGGAATGCGCATTTGCTTGAAACAGTTTCCAAATAAGGGTTTTACGCCTTTGAGCACGCATAGAACCTTTGATTATATCTCGACGAAAATCAGATTCTTCCGAAAAATCTATCGTATATACTGGGTCTATTTGATCAAGATTATCAGAATTCCATTTGTTAGGAATAAACAATATTACATTGTCTATTTTTCTTGAACGAATCTGATGGCCCACCGGTACGCCTTCTTGAATTATGCCCGACTGTTGTTCGAAATCAGTGATAAGTTTATCTGACCATCGAGGGATTTTTTTACTGATTTCTTTTATTCCAAAAGATTTTTTTTTTTTGTAACTATTAGGACCAGTTAGAATTGCATTAAAAAAAAATTTTAGGAATTTTTTTTCTTGTTTTTTATCTGAAAATAAAGAAAACCCTTTTAAATTCGATTCTGATTCTTTATAAAATTTACTGATTAACGTAACGAAATGATTAATTTCTGTTGAAAATATGTTTTTTTGAAATGCATTTATTTTCTGTTCAAACTTTTGGTAATCAGTATCGGGAAGAAGGATATTATGAATTTTATTTATTTCCATTGTATTTATGGAATTTTCAAACAAAATTTTATTTTTA